GTTAATGTAGCTTAACCCAAAGCAAAGCACTGAAAATGCTTAGATGAGTATATATTAGTACTCCATAAACACACAGGTTTGGTCCTGGCCTTTCTATTAGTTGTTAATAAACTTACACATGCAAGAATCCTCGGTCCTGTGAAAATGCCCTCTAGCCATATTAATGGTAAAAGGAGCTGGTATCAAGCACACAAAAAGTAGCTCACAACGCCTTGCTAAGCCACACCCCCACGGGAAACAGCAGTGATAGAAATTAAGCAATAAATGAAAGTCTGACTAAGTTATATTACTAAGGACTGGTAAATTTCGTGCCAGCCACCGCGGTCATACGATTAGACCAAACTAATAGATAATCGGCGTAAAGTGTGTTTTAGAGACATAACTCATTAATAAAGTCAAGCCTCAACTAGGCTGTAAAAAGCCTTAGTTATTGTAAGATATCCAACGAAAGTGACTTTAAAAATTCTGATTACACGATAGCTAAGATCCAAACTGGGATTAGATACCCCACTATGCTTAGCCCTAAACATAAAAAATTAAATAACAAAATTATTCGCCAGAGTACTACCAGCAAAAGCTAAAAACTCAAAGGACTTGGCGGTGCCTTATATCCCTCTAGAGGAGCCTGTTCTATAATCGATAAACCCCGATATACCTCACCAATCCTTGCCAGATCAGCCTATATACCGCCATCTTCAGCAAACCCTAATAAAGGAACCACAGTAAGCACAAACATCAACATAAAGACGTTAGGTCAAGGTGTAGCCTATGGATTGGGAAGAAATGGGCTACATTTCCGCACAAACGAGGACACTCTCACGAAAACTCGTGTGAAACCACTAGTCAAAGGAGGATTTAGCAGTAAATTAAGAATAGAGCGCTTAATTGAATAAGGCCATGAGGCACGCACACACCGCCCGTCACCCTCCTCAAGCAAGACATTATTTTTTTTCCATAAACCCTAATAAATATTACATGCAAGAGGAGATAAGTCGTAACAAGGTAAGTGTACTGGAAAGTGCACTTGGACAACACAAAATGTAGCTTAATTAAAGCACTTAGTTTACACCTAAAAGATTTCAAATAAGAATGAACATTTTGAAACTAATTATAGCTCACAACTCAAACTCCACAAAATTATTTCTAAAACTAAAACAAAACATTTTAAAATGACTAAAGTATAGGCGATAGAAATTTTACCTGACGCTATAGAGATAGTACCGCAAGGGAAAACCTGAAAGAAAATTTAAAGTAGGAAACAGCAAAGCTTAACCCTTGTACCTTTTGCATAATGATTCAGCCAGTAGATACTAGCAAAAAGAATTACAGTTAGATTACCCGAAACCAGACGAGCTACCTGCCAGCAGTCAACAGGGCAAACTCATCTATGTGGCAAAATAGTGAGGCGACTGTCAGGTAGAGGTGACAAGCCTATCGAGCCTGGTGATAGCTGGTTATCCAGAGCAGAATTTTAGTTCTAATTTAAATCTATTAAACAAAAAAACAAATTACAATGTAGGTTTAAATAATAATCTAAAAAGGTACAGCTTTTTAGATAAGGAATACAATCCCTATTAGAGAGTAAATCATAATCAACCACAATAGTTGGCCTAAAAGCAGCCACCAAATAAGAAAGCGTTCAAGCTCAACAGTCTAAATAGTTAATTCCACAATAAAGATTAAATCTCCTAAAACTAAGACTGGATTATTCTATTCACAAATAGAAGCAACACTGCTGATATGAGTAACAAGAAAAATTTTCTCCCCGCACACGTGTATATCATGAACGAATAGATCACTGATAGTTAGCAAAACAAACATTTATTAAAATACTAGATCCTAACATTAATTGTTAATCCAACACAGGGGTGCAAACAGGGAAAGGTTAAAAGAAGTAAAAGGAACTCGGCAAACAAAAACCCCGCCTGTTTACCAAAAACATCACCTCTAGCATAAAAAGTATTAGAGGCACTGCCTGCCCAGTGACTATAGTTTAACGGCCGCGGTATCCTGACCGTGCAAAGGTAGCATAATCACTTGTTCCCTAAATAGGGACTTGTATGAATGGCCCCACGAGGGTTTTGCTGTCTCTTACTTCCAACCAGTGAAATTGACATCCCCGTGAAGAGGCGGGGATAAAATAATAAGACGAGAAGACCCTATGGAGCTTTAATTTACCAACTCACACTATTTCTTGATAAACTCCCAACTAGGGATAAACTTATTTTAACTGAGTTAGAAATTTAGGTTGGGGTGACCTCGGAATAAAAATAAACCTCCGAGAAAAATTCTATTGAGACTGACAAGTCAAAATTATATTTATTACATACTGATCCGTCAACGGCGATCAACGAAACAAGTTACCCTAGGGATAACAGCGCAATCCTATTTAAGAGTCCATATCGACAATTAGGGTTTACGACCTCGATGTTGGATCAGGACATCCCAATGGTGCAGCAGCTATTAATGAGTTCGTTTGTTCAACGATTAAAGTCCTACGTGATCTGAGTTCAGACCGGAGTAATCCAGGTCGGTTTCTATCTATTAACAAGTCTCTTCCAGTACGAAAGGACAAGAGAGACAGGGCCCACTTAAAATAAGCGCCCTAACAATAACAGATGAATTAATCTTAATCTTAACACACCCATAAACATTCAAGAAAAAAATCAAATTAAAGTGGCAGAGACCGGTAATTGCATAAAACTTAAGATTTTAGAGCCAGGGGTTCAACTCCCCTCTTTAATAATTACATGTACTTCGTAAACTTGTTAACTACAATTATTCCCATCCTACTAGCTGTAGCATTCCTAACTCTACTAGAGCGGAAGGTTTTAGGATACATACAACTACGAAAAGGACCAAATATTGTAGGACCATATGGCCTACTTCAACCAATCGCCGACGCAGTTAAACTGTTTATCAAGGAGCCCCTACAACCATTAACATCATCTCTTACCCTATTTATCATTGCCCCCACCTTAGCACTAACATTAGCATTAATAATATGAATTCCACTTCCCATACCACACCCCCTAATCAATATAAATTTAAGCATCTTATTTATACTAGCCCTATCCAGCCTAGCCGTATATGCCATTTTATGATCAGGCTGGGCCTCAAACTCGAAATACGCACTGATTGGTGCCCTCCGGGCAGTAGCCCAAACTATCTCATATGAAGTAACCCTCGCTATTATTATTCTATCTATCTTACTTATAAATGGATCTTTTACACTATCAACACTAATTACAACCCAAGAATATACCTGATTAATCATACCATCCTGACCCCTGGCCATAATATGATTTATCTCGACTATTGCCGAAACTAACCGAGCACCTTTCGATTTAACAGAAGGGGAGTCAGAACTCGTATCTGGATTCAACGTTGAATATGCAGGAGGCCCCTTTGCCCTATTCTTTCTCGCAGAATACGCTAATATTATTATAATAAACGCCCTAACAATTATTTTATTTCTAGGAGCCTATAATAATTCAGCATTCCCTGAAATATATACTGCTAACTTCGTACTAAAAGTCCTCTTATTTACAACTTTTTTTCTGTGAATCCGAGCGTCCTATCCCCGATTTCGATATGATCAACTAATACATCTATTATGAAAAAATTTCCTGCCCCTCACACTAGTAATATGTATATGACATGTTACTCTACCAATTGTCCTAGCAAGCATCCCTCCCCAAACATAGAAACATGTCTGACAAAAGAGTTACTTTGATAGAGTAAAGAATAGGAGTTTCATGCCTCCTTGTTTCTAGAATTGTAGGAATTGAACCTACCCCTAAGAATTCAAAAATCTTTGTGCTACCCACACTACACCATATTCTAAGTAAGGTCAGCTAAATAAGCTATCGGGCCCATACCCCGAAAATGTTGGTTATCACCCTTCCCGTACTAATTAATCCCATAACCTTCTCTATTATTATTATAACAATAGTTTTGGGAACTCTACTAGTCATAACGAGCTCCCATTGGTTCCTAGTTTGGGTAGGATTTGAAATAAATATATTAGCGATTATTCCACTACTAACTAAACAGCATAACCCCCGATCTACAGAAGCCGCAACAAAATATTTTTTAACACAGGCGACGGCCTCTATACTCCTTATAATAGCTGCAATCATCAATTTAATATACACAGGTCACTGATCCATTTTAAAACTTATTAACCCTGCAGCATCAACTACAATAACTATAGCCCTAGCAATGAAACTAGGCCTGTCTCCCTTCCACTTCTGAGTGCCCGAAGTAACCCAAGGCATTCCACTATCATCAGGCCTTATCTTATTAACATGACAAAAATTAGCACCCCTATCAATCTTATATATAATCTCACCTAACATAAATATAGATATCTTAATAATTATAGCCCTATTATCAATCGCAGTTGGCGGGTGAGGGGGACTTAATCAAACTCAATTACGAAAAATTATAGCATATTCGTCAATTGCTCACATAGGCTGAATAATCTCTATTCTAACTTACAACTCAACCATAATACTATTAAATCTTTACATCTATATCCCAATGACAATTACAACTTTTCTTCTCCTCATTATAACCTCATCAACCACAACAACCTCATTATCACACACATGAAATAAACTACCTCTGACTACTACAATTATTTTCATCACTATACTATCTATAGGAGGCTTACCACCCCTCACTGGATTTTTACCAAAATGACTAATCATTCAAGAAATGGTAAAAAATAATAACATCATCATATCCACCATCATCACTATCCTTGCCCTACTAAGCCTTTACTTCTACACACGAATCACATATACAACATCACTGACCATATTCCCAACATCAAATAACATAAAAATAATCTGACAATGCAAATACCCGAAACAAATATCATGCTTATCACCAATAATCATTACTTCAACCCTTTTACTACCAATCTCACCAATAATATCAGTTCTGGAATAGGAGTTTAGGCTATATAGACCAGGAGCCTTCAAAGCCCCAAGAAAATATTATTTATTTAACTCCTGACGAACTAAGGGCTGCAAGAATCTATCCTACATCAAATGAACGCAAATCAATTACTTTAATTAAGCTAAGCCCTCCTAGATTGATGGGACTCTAACCCACAAAATATTAGTTAACAGCTAAACACCCTAAACAACTGGCTTCAATCTACTTCTCCCGCCGCGAAAAAAAAAAGGCGGGAGAAGCCGGGGCAGGATTGAAGCTGCTTCTTCGAATTTGCAATTCAATGTGTTATACACCACAAGGCTTGGTAAAAAGAGGACTTGTCACCTCTGTGTTTAGATTTACAGTCTAATGCTTACTCAGCCATCTTACCTATGTTCATCAATCGCTGATTATTTTCAACAAACCACAAAGACATCGGCACCCTTTATCTTTTATTCGGTGCCTGAGCTGGTATAGTAGGTACAGCACTGAGCCTATTAATTCGCGCTGAATTGGGTCAACCAGGGGCCTTACTTGGAGATGACCAGATTTACAATGTAATTGTGACTGCCCACGCTTTCGTAATAATTTTCTTTATAGTCATGCCTATTATAATTGGAGGCTTCGGAAATTGACTTGTTCCCCTAATAATCGGGGCCCCTGATATAGCATTCCCCCGTATAAATAACATAAGTTTCTGACTTCTTCCCCCCTCTTTTTTATTACTTCTAGCATCCTCTATAGTAGAAGCAGGGGCAGGCACAGGCTGGACAGTGTACCCTCCCCTAGCGGGGAACCTCGCCCATGCAGGAGCCTCTGTTGATTTAACTATCTTTTCTCTTCACCTGGCAGGTGTCTCATCAATCTTAGGGGCAATTAATTTTATTACTACAATTATTAATATAAAACCCCCTGCGCTCTCCCAGTATCAAACACCCCTATTTGTCTGGTCAGTATTAATTACCGCTGTTCTTCTCTTACTATCACTTCCTGTATTAGCTGCCGGTATTACAATATTACTAACAGACCGTAACCTAAATACTACTTTTTTTGATCCAGCAGGAGGAGGAGACCCCATCTTATACCAACACCTGTTCTGATTCTTTGGCCACCCAGAGGTCTATATTTTAATTCTGCCTGGCTTCGGAATTATCTCACACATCGTTACATACTACTCAGGGAAAAAAGAGCCTTTTGGCTATATGGGAATAGTTTGAGCCATGATGTCTATTGGGTTCCTAGGGTTTATCGTATGAGCCCACCACATATTTACGGTGGGCATGGATGTAGACACTCGGGCTTATTTTACCTCTGCTACTATGATTATCGCTATCCCCACTGGGGTAAAAGTTTTCAGTTGACTAGCAACTCTGCACGGAGGCAATATCAAATGATCCCCTGCCATATTATGGGCTCTTGGTTTTATTTTTCTATTCACAGTGGGTGGGCTAACAGGTATCGTGCTCGCCAATTCGTCCCTTGATATTGTCCTTCATGATACCTACTACGTAGTAGCCCACTTCCACTATGTCTTATCAATAGGTGCCGTATTTGCTATCATAGGGGGCTTTATTCATTGATTCCCCTTATTTTCGGGCTACACTCTAAGCACAACCTGAGCAAAAATTCACTTTTTAATTATATTTGTAGGGGTTAATATAACTTTCTTTCCTCAACATTTTCTAGGTCTCTCCGGTATACCACGACGCTACTCGGATTATCCAGACGCTTATACAACCTGAAATACGGTTTCTTCTATAGGCTCCTTCATCTCACTAACAGCTGTAGTACTAATAGTGTTTATAGTATGGGAAGCATTTGCCTCTAAACGAGAAGTAAAAGTAATTGAACTACCCTCAACTAACCTTGAATGATTACACGGATGCCCGCCACCCAATCACACATTTGAAGAGCCTACCTATGTAAATTACAAATAAATATAAGAGAGGAAGGTTTCGAACCCCCAAAAATTGGTTTCAAGCCAACACCATAGCCACTATGACTCTCTCAACAGACAAGATATTAGTAAAATTTACATAACTTTGTCAAAGTTAAGTTATAGGTGAGACCCCTATATATCTTTATGGCATATCCATTTCAACTAGGATTTCAAGACGCAACATCTCCTATTATGGAAGAATTATTAGGCTTCCATGACCATGCACTCATAATTGTTTTCTTAATTAGCTCCCTCGTCCTGTATATTATTTCACTTATATTGACAACTAGCCTGACCCATACTAGCACCATAGATGCCCAAGAAGTAGAAACGATTTGGACCATCCTCCCAGCTATTATTTTGATTCTAATTGCCCTACCCTCTCTACGAATTCTTTATATAATAGATGAGATCAATGACCCAGCAGTAACTGTTAAAACCCTAGGACATCAGTGATATTGAAGCTATGAGTACACAGACTATGAGGATCTAATATTTGATTCTTATATAATCCCAACTCATGAGCTGAACCCAGGACAACTACGCTTGCTTGAAGTTGATAACCGAGTAGTACTACCCGCTGAACTAACCATTCGAATATTGATTTCATCAGAAGATGTTCTACACTCCTGAGCCGTACCTTCACTCGGTTTAAAAACAGATGCCATTCCAGGGCGTTTAAACCAGACAACACTTCTATCTACTCGTCCAGGCCTCTACTACGGCCAATGCTCCGAAATTTGTGGGTCCAACCACAGTTTTATGCCCATTGTCCTTGAAATAGTTCCCCTAAAATGCTTTGAAAAATGGTCTTCATCTATAATATAGTCTCATTAAGAAGCTAATTAGCACTAACCTTTTAAGTTAGAGATTGGAAGCTTGAATCTTTCCTTAATGACATGCCACAACTCAACACATCAACTTGACTTATTACAATTCTATCAATAATTCTAACCCTCTATATTGTTTTCCAACTAAAAATCTCAAAGCACTATTATTATCCAGACCCGGAACCTTCCCTTGCCAAACCCAAAAAACACACAACCCCTTGAGAAACCAAATGAACGAAAATTTATTTGCCTCTTTCATTACCCCTACATTAATAGGTTTACCTATTGTTGTTATTATTATTGCATTTCCTAGTATCTTCTTCCCATCATCAGCTCGTCTGATTAGTAATCGCTTGGTGGCAGTACAAAAATGATTAATTCGCCTCACTACAAAACAAATAATAACTATTCACAGTAAAAAGGGCCAAACATGGGCTTTAATATTAATATCCCTAATTATATTTATTGGGTCAACAAACCTTATTGGCCTCTTGCCTCACTCATTTACCCCGACCACTCAGCTATCAATAAATCTCGGCATGGCTATCCCCCTTTGAGCAGGCACTGTGATCCTAGGATTCCGTCATAAGACTAAGGCATCTTTAGCACACTTCCTGCCCCAAGGTACACCACTACCTCTAATCCCAATACTCGTTATTATTGAGACCATTAGTTTATTCATTCAGCCGATAGCACTAGCAGTACGACTCACAGCAAACATTACCGCAGGACATCTGCTAATTCACCTAATTGGAGGCGCCACCTTGGCCTTAATAGATATCAGCATAACCACTGCTTTTATCACCTTTATTATCCTTCTACTATTGACAGTACTAGAATTTGCTGTCGCCCTTATCCAAGCATACGTTTTTACCCTATTAGTAAGCCTCTATTTACATGATAATGCCTAATGACCCACCAAACGCATGCTTACCACATAGTTAACCCAAGTCCCTGACCCTTAACAGGAGCTCTATCAGCCCTTCTTCTGACCTCTGGCCTAGTTATATGGTTCCATTTTAACTCAGTATCTTTATTACTAGTCGGCTTAATCACAAATATGCTAACCATATATCAATGATGACGAGACATTGTCCGAGAAGGGACATTCCAAGGACACCATACTCCAACTGTACAAAAAGGGCTTCGCTACGGAATGATCCTATTTATCGTATCAGAAGTATTCTTTTTTTCAGGATTTTTCTGGGCTTTTTATCACTCAAGTCTAGCTCCTACTCCAGAGTTAGGAGGTTATTGACCTCCGGCAGGGATTGTTCCTTTAAACCCAATGGAGGTGCCACTCCTAAACACCTCAGTATTATTGGCCTCTGGAGTCTCCATCACATGGGCCCATCACAGCCTCATAGAAGGTAATCGAAATCACATAATACAAGCACTTTTTATTACCATTGCCTTAGGGCTCTATTTTACACTATTACAAGCTTCCGAGTACTATGAAACGCCCTTCACTATTTCAGATGGCGTCTATGGCTCCACCTTCTTCATGGCCACAGGATTTCACGGCCTCCATGTTATTATCGGCTCCACATTTTTAATTGTTTGCTTCCTACGCCAATTAAATTTCCACTTTACCTCCAGCCATCATTTCGGGTTTGAAGCTGCAGCTTGATATTGACATTTTGTAGATGTAGTCTGACTGTTCTTATACGTATCTATCTATTGATGAGGTTCATATTCTTTTAGTATCACTCAGTACAGCTGACTTCCAATCAGTTAGACTTGGTAAACCCCAAGAAAGAATAATTAATTTCATATTAACACTATTTACCAATATCCTGCTAGCGTTGCTACTTGTGACAATCGCATTTTGGCTACCCCATATAAACATTTACGCCGAAAAATCAAGCCCATATGAATGCGGCTTTGACCCTATAGGATCTGCTCGCCTTCCATTTTCAATAAAATTCTTTCTAGTAGCCATTACGTTCTTATTATTTGATTTAGAAATTGCCCTTTTACTACCCCTACCATGAGCTTCACAAACAAACAAACTCCTAATCATACTATCTATAGCCCTAATCCTAATCTTGTTGCTAATTACCAGCCTTGCTTATGAATGAGCACAAAAGGGATTAGAATGATCTGAATAATGATAATTAGTTTAACTCAAAACAAATGATTTCGACTCATTAGACTATGATTTATCTCATAATTATCATTATGTCTCTAACCTATTTTAACATGATACTGGCATTTATTATATCTTTACTCGGACTACTTATATATCGATCCCACTTGATGTCTTCTCTTTTATGCTTAGAGGGGCTTATGCTCTCTTTATTTGTATTAATTACTATAACAATTCTTGCCTCCCATTTAACTCTAACTAACATGTTACCAATTATCTTGTTAGTATTTGCAGCCTGTGAAGCAGCACTCGGCCTATCCTTATTAGTAGCAGTCTCTAATACATACGGGGTGGATCATGTACAAAATCTGAGCTTACTTAAATGTTAAAAATTATTTTACCAACGATAATACTCATCCCCCTAACATGACTATCAAAAAATAAAATACTATGAATCAATTCTACAATATATAGCCTGATGATTAGCATAACATGTCTACCATTAACTAATCTCTCCTGCGACAATAGCCTAAATATATCCTTACTATTCTTCTCAGATTCGCTATCAACGCCCCTATTATTATTAACAGTATGACTTCTCCCACTCATAATCATGGCTAGCCAACATCATCTATCCAAAGAATCTAATCTACAGAAAAAATTATACATCAGCATAATAGTACTATTACAAGTTTTCCTTATCATAACTTTCTCTGCTACTGAACTAATCATATTTTACATCTTATTTGAAGCCACACTGGTTCCCACCCTTATTATTATTACTCGATGAGGCGGACAAGCGGAACGGTTAAATGCCGGAGTTTACTTCCTCTTCTATACTTTAGCTGGGTCACTACCTTTACTAGTAGCACTACTCTATACTCAAGCTATAACCGGGTCCCTAAATCTACTACTAAACCAATACTGGACCTATCCTTCAACTCTGATATGAGGCAACTCCGCTCTATGGTTGGCTTACATAATGGCGTTTATGGTAAAAATACCCCTATATGGCCTCCACTTATGATTACCTAAAGCCCATGTCGAAGCTCCAATTGCGGGTTCAATAGTTTTAGCTGCCATTTTATTAAAATTAGGGGGGTACGGCATACTTCGAATTACTATAATATTATGCCCCACCGCCAACTTTATGGCCTACCCCTTTTTAATATTATCCCTCTGAGGCATAATTATAACTAGCTCTATCTGCCTACGTCAAACAGACCTAAAATCACTAATCGCCTACTCCTCAGTTAGCCACATAGCACTTGTTATTATGGCTATTTTAATCCAAACCCCTTGGAGCTTTATAGGGGCCACGGCACTAATAATTGCCCACGGTCTGACATCATCTATACTATTCTGCCTGGCAAACTCCAATTATGAACGAACCCACAGCCGAACCATAATTCTGACCCGAGGCCTTCAAATAATTTTACCCTTGATAGCGGCTTGGTGATTGCTGGCAAGCCTTATAAATCTTGCCTTACCTCCATCCATTAATTTAATTGGGGAATTATTTGTGACGATAGCCATATTTTCATGATCAGGCCCAACCATTATCCTGCTGGGGGTAAATATTACTATCACTGCCCTATATACACTATACATGCTGATTACAACCCAACGAGGAAAATATACATATCATATTCATAATATTAAACCCTCTTTTACCCGAGAAAACACCCTTATAATACTCCACATAATTCCCTTGCTGTTACTAATAATCAACCCACAAATTATCCTGGGAACCATATACTGTAAATATAGTTTAACAAAAACTTTAGATTGTGAATCTAACAATAGAAAATAATAATTCTTATTTACCGAAAAAGAACGCAAGGGCTGCTAACTCATGCAACCATATTTAAGACTATGGCTTTTTCAAACTTTTAAAGGATAGAAGTTATCCGTTGGTCTTAGGAACCAAAAAATTGGTGCAACTCCAAATAAAAGTTATAAATATATTCTCTACAATAATATTGTTATCACTTGTTATTTTACTAATACCCCTTTTAAGCACTACTAGCTTCTACTCTAATCTCAAGTCATACCCAGAGTACGTCAAAACAATAATTTCATACTCTTTCATAATCATCCTAATTCCTACTATAATATTTATTCATTCAGGCCAGGAAATAATACTATCAAACTGACACTGAATGACAATTCAAACTATAAAATTAACCCTTAGCTTTAAGTTAGACTTTTTCTCTATAATCTTCATACCTATTGCTTTATTTATTACCTGGTCCATCATAGAGTTCTCAATATGATATATACACTCCGACCCTAATATCAACCGATTTTTTAAATATTTATTAATATTTTTAATTACTATATTGATTTTGGTTACTGCCAATAATATATTTCAACTCTTTATTGGGTGAGAGGGAGTAGGTATTATGTCTTTTCTACTTATCGGCTGATGATACGGGCGTTCAGATGCCAATACAGCCGCACTACAAGCCGTCCTGTACAACCGCATCGGGGATGTAGGATTTATTCTATCTATAGCATGATTCATGAAAAACTCAAACTCATGAGAGATACAACAAATTTTCTCACTAAACCTAGATGACACAACTTTACCCTTGGCAGGATTACTATTAGCTGCCACAGGAAAGTCTGCTCAATTCGGCTTACATCCATGACTCCCCTCTGCCATAGAAGGCCCTACTCCTGTCTCAGCCCTACTTCACTCTAGCACAATAGTAGTAGCAGGCATTTTTCTGCTCGTCCGGTTTTACCCCATAATAGAAAATAATAACACAATTTTAACACTAGCCCTATGCCTAGGGGCCATCACCACCCTTTTTACCGCTATCTGTGCCCTGACCCAAAACGATATTAAAAAAATCGTCGCCTTCTCCACCTCAAGTCAGCTAGGTCTTATAATAGTCACAATCGGCATCAATCAACCCCACTTGGCGTTTCTTCATATTTGCACACACGCGTTTTTTAAAGCAATATTATTTCTCTGCTCCGGATCCATCATTCACAGCCTAAACGACGAGCAGGATATTCGAAAAATAGGAGGTTTATTTAAACCTATACCCTTCACAACCACTGCGCTAACCATCGGGAGCCTGGCACTAACTGGAATCCCTTTCTTAACAGGCTTCTACTCAAAAGACTTAATTATCGAAACAATCAACACGTCTTATACAAACGCCTGAGCCCTCTTACTAACCCTAATCGCTACATCTCTCACAGCCATTTATAGTATTCGTATTATTTTTTTCGCTCTGCTCGAAAAACCACGATTTCCTTCTCTTGTTTTAATTAATGAAAATAATCCTTTACTGATTAAGCCAATCACACGTTTACTGATCGGTAGCATTTTTGCCGGATTTATTATTTCTAATAACATTCCGCCTTCAACCGTACCACAAATAACAATACCCCTGTATCTTAAGATTGCCGCCCTACTTGCAACTCTAATAGGATTCACCCTGGCCCTAGAATTAAGCTACATGACCCAAAACTTAAAATACTCGAAGCCATCAGCTGCATTTAAATTCTCAACCATACTAGGATACTTTCCATCCATCATCCACCGCATGAACCCCCTCGCAACCCTCCATATAAGTCAAAAATCCGCCACTATACTATTAGACCTTATTTGATTAGAAAATATACTACCCAAACTTACTGCTAAAATTCAACAAAACTTCTCCATGACAATCACCGACCAAAAAGGACTAATTAAGTCCTATTTCTTATCATTTATCCTCACCATTATTACCACTACAATGTTATTTAATTTCCTCGTGTAATCTCCAAAATAATCACTACCCCAATAAGTAACGATCAACCAGTAACAAACACCAATCAATTACCATAACTATATAGAGCACCAACACCCACAACCTCAAAACTAAAAATGCCCGACTCACCTGTATCATAAACAGCCCAGTCTCCTATCTCATTATAACTTCAGATCAACTCTATTTTCTCATTTAATAACAAGTACATAACTAATAAAAGCTCCACAATTAAACCAACAATAAATGACCCTATTACCACCAAATTAGACACCCAAACCTCAGGATACTGTTCAGTGGCTATAGCTGTTGTATACCCAAAAACAACAAGCATTCCCCCTAAATAAATTAAAAATACCATGAGTCCTAAGAAAGAGCCCCCAAGACTTACCACAATACCACAACCTACCGCACCGCTTACAATTAAACCCACTCCCCCATAAATGGGAGAAGGCTTAGAAGAAAACCCTGCAAAACTAGCTACAAAAATGACACTTAAAATAGATACAACATACAATATCATTATTCTTACATGGATTAGACCCACGACTAGTGACACGAAAAATCACCGTTGTATTTCAACTATAAGAACACCTAATGACCAACATTCGAAAATCTCACCCTCTGATCAAAATTATCAATAACTCATTCATCGATCTCCCAGCCCCATCAAACATCTCAGCATGATGGAACTTCGGATCCCTACTAGGCATTTGCCTAGCACTACAAATTTTAACAGGCCTATTTCTCGCCATGCACTACACATCAGATACAGCAACCGCCTTTAACTCTGTAACCCATATATGCCGAGACGTAAACTATGGTTGAGTTTTACGATATCTGCATGCAAACGGAGCCTCTATATTCTTTATTTGCCTATATCTACATGTAGGCCGGGGTATTTACTATGGATCTTACTTATTTAAAGAAACCTGAAACATGGGAGTAATTCTACTATTCGCTGTAATAGCAACAGCCTTCATAGGATATGTACTACCATGGGGCCAGATATCCTTTTGAGGGGCTACTGTCATTACCAACCTACTATCTGCAATCCCGTATATCGGAACTGACCTTGTTGAATGAATCTGAGGCGGGTTTTCCGTGGACAAAGCCACCCTGACTCGATTCTTTGCCTTCCACTTCCTCCTCCCCTTTATTATTTCAGCCTTAGTTATAGTACACCTGCTATTTTTACACGAAACAGGATCCAATAACCCAACGGGCATTCCCTCTAATATAGATATAATCCCCTTTCACCCCTACTACACAATTAAGGATATCCTGGGCCTCTTCATCATGCTCCTTGTTTTATTATCCTTAGTCCTATTCTCCCCCGACATACTAGGTGACCCCGACAATTACACTCCTGCAAACCCACTCAGTACCCCTCCCCACATTAAACCAGAGTGGTATTTCCTATTTGCATATGCAATTCTGCGATCAATCCCCAACAAACTCGGCGGGGTTTTAGCACTAGTCCTCTCTATCCTTATTCTTATTATTATTCCCTTCCTTCACACCTCCAAACAACGCAGCATAACTTTCCGCCCTCTCAGTCAATGCCTATTTTGACTTTTAACGGCTGATCTTTTAACCTTGACATGAATTGGAGGACAACCAGTTGAATACCCCTATGTAATTATTGGACAACTAGCATCCATCCTATATTTCATAATTATCGTCGTAATAATACCTCTAACCAGCCTTGTAGAAAACCACTTACTAAAATGAAGAGTCTATGTAGTATATTAATTATACTGGTCTTGTAAACCAGAGAAGGGGAGACATCTCTCCCAAAGACTCAAGAGAGAGGCCCACGACACCCCACCATCAACACCCAAAGCTGATATTCTAATTAAACTACCTCTTGAAACACACAACACAAATTACTCTAATTATTGACATACATGCATGCGCGATGAACATAAAACTTCAACCCACAAAATATCGAGTACGCGCATGCATATACATACCAACTTCATACAAGATATTCGATGTATAATGTACATAAAATTTTAATCCACATGAATATTAAGCACGTACATACATATATTAACCTTACATAATACATTTAATGTATAATTGTACATAAAATTCTAGTCCACATGAATATTAAGCACGTACATACATATATTAACCTTACATAATACATTTAATGTATAATTGTACATAAAATTCTAGTCCACATGAATATTAAGCACGTACATACATATGTTAGCACCACATAGTACATCAAATGTTTAATCGTACATACCACATATAATTAAAAATATTATCTACAACACGGCTATCCACAACCAACAAGCAATCCCACCATTCACCTACCTCCGTGAAACCAGCAACCCGCCCAAAACGTATCCCTCTTCTTGCCCCGGGCCCATAAACCGTGGGGGTTTCTAAACTGGGTCGTAAACGACATCTGGTTCTTACTTCAGGCACATACAAATTAATGATCGCCCATTCGTTCCTCTTAAATAAGACATCACGATGGATTAATGACTAATCAGCCCATGCCGCGGCATAACTGTAATGTCATACCCTTGGTATTTTTTAATTTTTGGGGATGCTTCGATCCAGCATTGGCCGTCAAAGGCCCTGACACCTACCATCAAGTCCAGCTGGGCTTAATAATGTACACCCTAAATCCTCATAATGGTGAGCAGGACATTCGTTTAATGGTCACAGGACATAACCTGTAATGATGTTGAAGGCATTCGTTTAATGGCAACAAAGACATACATCTTAATGGTCACAGGACATATCATTAAAGATCCCAAAGGATAACCGTTACCCTATTCAAGGATACGCGAAGACGTTGACACGCAACGCAAGTAGTTTGCACCACCACCCTACGCATACGCATACGCATACGCATACGCATACGCATACGCATACGCATACGCATACGCATACGCATACGCATACGCATACGCATACGCATACGCATACGCATACGCATACGCATACGCATACGCATACGCATACGCATACGCATACGCATACGCATACGCATACGCATACGCATGCGATTAAGTATAGCAAACCCCCCTTACCCCCCATTAAGCCTACACTAAAGTATTACCAATAATATCTTGCCAAACCCCAAAAACAAGAATAATAATACAATAATATTTCGAACTTAATGCATCCAAAACAAATACTATAACTTTTAACCCACCCCCCGGGGCACACCCCTTACTTTAATGATACGCCTTCCTTAGACAGACATGTCCTCAGATCTGAAATAGAGCCATTAAATATGACATCAACTGACGTACCCAAGCCAAA